GCGTGCATCCAGCAGGAATTGAACCTACGAATTTGCCAATTATGAGTTGGGCGCTTTAACCATTCAGCCATGGATGCTTAACAGGGATCATCGTACATCGTGAATAACCAAATTCCAATTGAAATGAAATCTTTAGGAGGAATCAATGAAACGACATCAATTCAAATCCTGGATCTTCGAATTGAGAGAGATCAAGAATTCTCACTATTTCTTAGATTCATGGATGAAATTCGATTCAGTGGGATCTTTCACTCACATTTTTTTCCACCAAGAACGTTTTATGAAACTCTTTGACCCCCGAATTTGGAGTATCCTACTTTCACGTGATTCACAGGGTGCAACAAGCAATCGATATTTCACGATCAAAGGTGTAGTACTGCTTGTAGTAGTGGTCCTTATATCTCGTATTAACAATCGAAAGATGGTCGAAAGAAAAAATCTCTATTTGATGGGGCTTCTTCCTATACCTATGAATTCCATTGGACCCAGAAATGAGACATTGGAAGAATCTTTTTGGTCTTCCAATAGAAATAGGTTGATTGTTTCGCTCCTGTATCTTCCAAAAGGGAAAAAGATTTCTGAGAGTTGTTTCATGGGTCCGCAAGAGAGTACTTGGGTTTTCCCAATAAAGAAAAAGTGTATCATGCCTGAATCTAACCGGGGTTCGCGGTGGTGGAGGAACCGGATCGAAAAAAAGAGGGATTCTAGTTGTCAGATATCTAATGAAACCGTAGCTGGAATTGAGATCTCATTCAAAGAGAAAGATAGCAAATATCTGGAGTTTCATTTTTTATCCTATACGGATGATCCGATCCGCAAGGACCATTATTGGGAATTGTTTGATCGTCTTTCTCCGAGGAAGAAACGAAACATAATCAACTTGAATTCGGGACAGCTATTCGAAATCTTAGGGAAAGACTTGATTTCTTATCTCATGTCTGCTTTTCGTGAAAAAAGACCAATCGAGGGGGAGAGTTTCTTCAAACAACAAGGAGCTGGGCCAACTATGCAATCCAATGATATTGAGCATGTTTCCCATCTCTTCTCGAGAAACAAGTGGGGTATTTCTTTGCAAAATTGTGCTCAATTTCATATGTGGCAATTCCGCCAAGATCTCTTCGTTAGTTGGGGGAAGAATCAGCACGAATCGGATTTTTTGAGGAACGTCTCGAGAGAGAATTGGATTTGGTTAGACAATGTGTGGTTGGTAAACAAGGATCGGTTTTTTAGCAAGGTACGGAATGTATTGTCAAATATTCAATATGATTCCACAAGATCTATTTTCGTTCAAGTAACGGATTCTAGCCAACGGAAAGGATCCTCTTCTGATCAATCCAGAGATCATTTCGATTCCGTTAGAAATGAGGATTCAGAATATCACACATTGATCGATCAAACAGAGATTCAGCAACTAAAAGAGAGATCGATTCTTTGGGATCCTTCCTTTCTTCAAATGGAACGAACAGAGATAGAATCAGATCGATTCCCGAAATGCCTTTTTGGATCTTCCTCCATGTCCTGGCTATTCACGGAACCTGAGAAGCGGATGAATAATCATCTGCTTCCGGAAGAAATTCTTCGATTTCTTGGGAATCCTACAAGATCAATTCGTTCTTTTTTCTCTGACAGATGGTCAGAACTTCATCTGGGTTCGAATCCTACTGAGAGGTCCACTAGAGATCATAAATTGTTGAAGAAAAAACAAGATGTTTCTTTTGTCCCTTCCAGGCGAGCGGAAAATAAAGAAATGGTTGATATATTCAAGATAATTACGTATTTACAAAATACCGTCTCAATTCATCCTTCGGAACCATATCACATCCCGGATCTGGTTCCAAAGGATGAACCGTATATGGACAGTTCCAATAAGATTTCATTCTTGAACAAAAATCCATTTTTTTATTTCTTTCATCTATTCCATGACCGGAACAAAGGGGGATACGCGTTCCGCCACGATTTTTTTGAATCAGAAGAGAGATTCCCAGAAATGGCGGATCTATTCACTCTATCAATAACCGAGCCGGATCTGGTGTATCATAGGGTATTTGCCTTTTCTATTGATTCCTACGGGTTGGATCAAAAAAAATTATTGAATGAGGTATTCAACTCCAAAGCTGAATCGAAAAATAAATCCTTATTGGTTCTACCTCCTCTTTTTTATGAGGAGAATGAATCTTTTTCTCGAAGGATCAGAAAAAAATCGGTCCGGATCTACTGCGGGAATGATTTGGAAGATCCCACAGCGGTATTTGCTAGCAACAACATAATGGAGGCAGTCAATCAATATAGATTGATCCGAAATCTGATTCAAATCCAATATAGCACCTATGGGTACATAAGAAATGTATCGAATCGATTCTTTTTAATGAATAGATCCGATCGTAACTTCGAATATGGAAATACTCTGAATCATATAACTATAATGAAATATACGATCAACCAACATTTATCAAATTTGAAAAAGAGTCAGAAGAAATGGTTTGATCCTCTTATTTCTCGAACTGAGAGATCCATGAATCGGGATCCTGATGCATATAGATACAAATGGTCCAATGGGAGCAAGAATTTCCAGGAACATTTCGTTTCTGAACAGAAGAATCCTTTTCAAGTAGTGCAAGTAGTGTTCGATCGATTACGTATTAATCAATATTCGATTGATTGGTCCGAGGCTATCGACAAAGAAGATTTGTCTAAGACACTTCGTTTATTTTTGTCCAAGTCACTTCTCTTTTTGTCCAAGTCACTTCCCTTTTTGTCCAAGTTACTTCCCTTTTTCTTTGTGAGTATCGGGAATATCCCCATTCATAGGTCCGAGATCCACATCTATGAATTGAAAGGTCCGAATGATCAACTCTGCAATCAGTTGTTAGAATCCATAGGTGTTCAAATCGTTCATTTGAAGAAATTGAAACCCTTCTTATTGGATGATCATGATACTTACCAAAGACCAAAATTCTTGATCAATGGAGGAACAATATTACCATTTTTGTTCAAAAAGATACCAAAGCGGATGATTGACTCATTACATACTAGAAAGAATCGCAGGAAATCCTTTGATTTTGATAACACGGATTCCTATTTCTCAATGAGATCCCACGATCGAGACAATTGGCTGAATACCGTGAAAGCATTTCATAGAAGTTCATTGATATCTTCTTTTTATAAAGCAAATCGACTTCGATTCTTGAATGATCCACATCACTTCTGGTTCTATTGTAACAAAGGATTCCCCTTTGATGTGGAAAAGACCCGTATCAATAATTATGATCTTACATATGGACAATTCCTCAATATCTTGTCCATTCGCAACAAAATCTTTTCTTTGTGCGTCGATAAAAAAAAATATCTTTTTTTGGAGAGAGAGACTATTTCACCAATGGAGTCACAGGTATCTGACATCTTCATACCTAATGATTTCCCACAAAGTGGTGATGAAACGTATAACTTGTACAAATTGTACAAATCTTTATTACAATTACATTTATTACATTTTCAAATTCGATCCGATCCATTCGTTCGTAGAGCTATTTACTCGATCGCAGACATTTCTGCAACACCTCTAACAGAGGAACAAATAGTCAATTTGGAAAGAACTTCTTGTCAGCCTCTTTCAGATATGAATCTATCTGATTCAGAAGGGAATAACTTGCATCAGTATCTCAGTTTCAATTCAAACATGGGTTTGATTCACACTCCATGTTCTGAGAAGTATTTACCATCCGGAAAGAGGAAAAAACGGAGTCTTTGTCTAAAGAAATGCGTTGAGAAAGGGCAGATGTATAGAACCTTTCAACGAGATAGTGCTTTTTCAAATCTCTCAAAATGGAATCTGTTCCAAACATATATGCCATGGTTCCTTACTTCGACAGGGTGCAAATATCTCAATTTAACCCTTTTAGATACTCTTTCAGACCCATTGCCGATACTAAGTAGCAGTCAAAAATTTGTATCCATTTTTCATGATATGATGCATGGATCAGATATATCACGACCAATTCCTCAGAAGATTCTTCCACAATGGACTCTTATAAGTGAGATTTCGAGTCAATGTTTACAGAATCTTCTTCTGCCCGAAGAAATGATTCATCGAAATAATGAGTCACCCGTTCCATTGATATGGGCACATCTGAGATCAACAAATGCTCGGGAGTTCCTCTATTCAATCTTTTTCCTTCTTCTTGTTGCTGGATATCTCGTTCGTATACATCTTCTCTTTGTTTCCCGAGCCTCTAGTGAGTTACAGACAGAGTTAGAAAAGATCAAATCTTTGATGATTCCATCATACATGATGGAATTTCGAAAACTTCTGGATAGGTATCCTACATCTGAACTGAATTCTTTCTGGTTAAAGAATCTCTTTCTAGTTGTTCTGGAACAATTAGGAGATTCTCTGGAAGAAATACGGGGTTATGCTTCTGGTGGCAACATGCTATTGGGTGGTGGTCCCGCTTATGGGGTCAAATCAATACGTTCTAAGAATTGGAAGATCAATCTCATCGATCTTGTAAGTATCATACCAAATCCCATCAATCGAATCATTTTTTCGATAAATACGAGACATCTAAGTCGTACAAGTAAAGAGATCTATTCATTGATAAGAAAAATAAAAAACGTGAACGGTGATTGGATTGATGAGAAAATCGAATTCTGGGTCGCGAACAGTGATTCGATTGATGATGAAGAAAGAGAATTCTTGGTTCAGTTCTCCACCTTAACGACAGAAAAAGGGATTGATCAAATTTTATTGAGTCTGACTCATAGTGATCATTTATCAAAGAATGACTCTGGTTATCAAATGATTGAACAACCGGGATCAATTTCCTTACGATACTTAGTTGACATTCATCAAAAGGATCTAATGAATTATGAGTTCAATAGATCCTGTTTAGCAGAAAGACGGATATTCCTTGCTCATTATCAGACAATCACTTATTCACAAACCTCGTGTGGGGCTAATAGTTTTCATTCCCCATCTCCTCATGGAAAACCCTTTTCGCTCCGCTTAGCCCTATCCCCTTCTAGAGGTATTTTATTGATAGGTTCTATAGGAACTGGACGATCCTGTTTGGTCAAATACCTAGCGACAAACTCCTATGTTCCTTTCATTACGGTATTTCCGAACAAGTTCCTGGACGACAAGCCTAAAGGTTATCTTATTGATGATATCGATATTGATGATAGTGACGATATTGATGATAGTGACGATATTGGTGATAGTGACGATATTGGTGATAGTGACGATATTGGTGATAGTGATGATGACCTTGATATTGATACGGAGCTGCTAACTATGACGAATGTGCTAACTATGTACATGACGCCGAAAATAGACCGATTTGGGATCACCCTTCAATTCGAATTAGCAAAAGCAATGTCTCCTTGCATAATATGGATTCCAAACATTCATGATCTGCATGTGAATGAGTCGAATTACTTATCCCTCGGTCTATTAGAGAACTATCTCTCCAGTGAAAGATGTTCCACTGGAAAGATTCTTGTTATTGCTTCGACTCATATTCCCCAAAAAGTGGATCCCGCTCTAATAGCTCCGAATAAATTAAATACATGCATTAAGATACGAAGGCTTCTTCTTCCCCAACAACAAAAGCACTTTTTCATTCTTTCATATACTAGGGGATTTCACTTGGAAAAGAAGATGTTCCATACTAATGGATTCGGGTCCATAACCATGGGTTCCAATGCACGAGATCTTGTAGCACTTATCAATGAGGCCCTATCAATTAGTATTACACAGAAGAAATCCATTATAGAAACTAATACAATTAGATCAGCTCTTCATAGAAAAACTTGGCATTTTCGATCCCAGATAAGATCGGTTCAGGATCATGGGATCCTTTTCTATCAGATAGGAAGGGCTGTTGCACAAAATGTACTTCTAAGTAATTGCCCCATAGATCCTATATCTATCTATATGAAGAAGAAATCATGTAAGGGAGGGGATTCTTATTTGTACAAATGGTACTTCGAACTTGGAACGAGCATGAAGAAATTAACGATACTTCTTTATCTTTTGAGTTGTTCTGCCGGATCGGTCGCTCAAGATCTTTGGTCTTCATCCAGACCCGATGAAAAAAATTGGATCACTTCTTATGGATTCGTTGAGAATGATTCTGATCTAGTTCATGGCCTATTACTATTATTACTATTAGAAGTAGAAGGCGCTCTGGCTCTGGCGGGATCCTCACGGACAGAAAAAGATTGCAGTCAGTTTGATAATAATCGAGTGACATTACTTCTTCGTTCCGAACCAAGGAATCAGTTAGATATGATGCAAAATGGATCTTGTTCTATCGTTAATCAGGGATTTCTATATGAAAAATACGAATCGGAGTTTGAAGAAGGGGCCCTCGATCCGCAACAGATAGAGGAGGATTTATTCAATCACATAGTTTGGGCTCCTAGAATATGGCGCCCTTGTGGCAATCTATTTGATTGTATCGAAAGGCCCACTGAATTGGGATTTCCCTATTGGGCTGGGTCATTTCGGGGCAAACGGATCATTTATCATAAAGAGGATGAGCTTCAAGAGAATGATTCGGAGTTCTTGCAGAGTGGAACCATGCAGTACCAGACACGAGATAGATCTTCCAAAGAACAAGGCTTTTTTCGAACAAGCCAATTCATTTGGGACCCTGCGGATCCATTCCTTTCCCTATTCAAAGATCAGCCCTTTGTCTCTGTGTTTTCACGTCGAGAATTCTTTGCAGATGAGGAGATGTCAAAGGGGCTTATTGCTTCCCAAACAAATCCTCCTACATCTATATATAAACGCTGGTTCATCAAGAATACGCAAGAAAAGCACTTCGAATTGTTGATTCATCGCCAGAGATGGTTTAGAACCAATAGTTCATTATCTAATGGATCTTTCCGTTCTAATACTCTATCCGAGAGTTATCAGTATTTATCAAATCTGTTCCTATCTAACGGAACACTATTGGATCAAATGACAAAGACATTGTTGAGAAAGAGATGGCTTTTCCCGGATGAAATGAAACATTTGATTCATGTAACAGGAGAAAGATTCCCCATTCCTTAGCCGTAAAGATATGTACCCATGAAAAGGGGATTAAGTGGAACAGAATTGGCCGGATGGTGGAGTCGTGGAAACACTTGTTTCTTCCATCTTTTTGGCCTTAGCTCCATGGAACAATATGCTACTGCTGAAACATGGAAGAATTGAAATCTTAGATCACTATGTGTGGATGATATGAACTGCCTAAACAAGAATTCTTGAATGGCGAAAGAGCCTATTACTCGCTACATCAAACAATCTCTACTAACGAAACCATGTAAATCCATCGGAAAATACGCATGTCCGCTGAAATGGTTGTTGCTATCTGCTCCAATAACGAATCATTGGTTTAATTGAATAACTAAAAATAACTAAAGAAAATAGATAGACCTTTCTCTTCGTCTCAGGTCGATGGATCTTCTCAATTGGAAGATCTCCCATATGGATCATTCCAGTTGACCGAGCCT